CCACTCTGCAAGAACTCCGAATCATTCTCATCCTCATCCCCCTTATCTTGTTCTTCGGGATCTTCACCTCGTGCACGGGCCAGCATGATTTGGAAGAGCTCAAAATAATCCAGTTCAGGCTCCTGTTCACGAGGCCACCTGTCCCGAAATGACTTGGCCCAATAGGGAAATTCCAATTCATCGGTCCTTTCGGTAAAATCAAATAGATTGTCATAAGGGTACCATATTCTAGGAGCCCCAATTATGTTATGGAATGAACTCCCCCCCCTCCCGGATAGGAGGGGGGATCCTTCTCCTTCCTCTTCTCCAAACCCCGATTCGCCATCTTCTTCAAACTCCCATTCGCCTTTTTCTTCAAACCCCGATTCGCCTTCTTTTTCATAGAGAAATTTCTGATCAATGATAGAACAAGATCCATTTTGCATCATATATAACGGATTCCTTGGTTCGGACCGAAGAAGCAATGTCACTCGATCATTATCAAACTGACTGCAATCTTTTTCTGTCCGTGAGGATCCCACCAGAGCGACTTCTACTTCTAATAGGCCGTTAACTAGATCAGAATCATCCTCAGCGAATTTATAAGAAGCGGCGAGCCCATTTGCATTTGGATCATCGGGTCCGAGTGGAGACCAAATATCTTGAGCGACCGATCCGGCAGAACAACTCAAAAGATAAAGAAGTATCGTTAATCTCTTCATGCTCATTCCAAGTTCGAAGTACCATTTGGACAAATAAGAATCCCCTACCGCACTGAAGTTTGTCTTTAGAAAGATAGATATAGGATCTATGGGGCAATTACTTAGGCAATTACTTAGAAGTACATTTTGTGCAACAGCCCTTCCTATCTGATAGAAAATGATCCCATGATCCCTAACCGATCTTACCCGGTATCGAAACTCCCAAAATTGTCTATGAAGAGCTGATCTAATTGTATTAGTGTCTATAATTGATTTCTTCTGTGCAAGACTAATTGATATGGCCTCATTGGTAAGTGCTACAAGATCTCGTGCACAGGGATCCATGGTTATGGACCCGAATCCGTTAGTATGGAACATTTTCTTTTCCAAGTGAAATCCCCTACTATATGAAAGAATGAAAAAGTGCTTTCGCCGTTGTGGAATAAGAGGCCTTCGCATCTTAATGCATGTATTGAATTTATTCGGAGCTATTAGACCGGGATCCACTTTTTTGGGAATATGAGTCGAAGCAATAACAAGAAAATTTCTAGTGGAACCTCTTTCACAATCTCTGTAGAGATAGTTCTCTAATATACCGAGGGATAAGTAATTCGACTCATTCACAGACAGATCATGAATGTTTGGAATCCATATTATGCAATGGGACATTGCTTTTGCGAATTCTAATCGAACTAATTCTAATTGAAAGGTGGTATTAAATGGGACCGTTTCTATTTCCGGCGCCGTATATACAGCTCGCGCTTCCATCATAGTTATCCACAGCTCCATATCAAAACCAAAGTCAGCATCGATATCGCCAATATCATCAAAATCGTCATCATCCGTAGTGTTGCTATCGTCCTCAATCTCATCCAAATCATCCTCTTCAATAAAAATCCGTTTAGGCTCGTCATTCCGGAACTCGTCCGTAAATAACATAATGAAAGGAAAATAGGAGTTTGTCGCTAGGTATTTGACCAAATAGGATCGTCCAAGTCCTTTAGAACCTATCACTAAAATATTCCTAGAAAGGGATAGGGCTGAGCGGAGCGAAAAGGGTCTTGGTCTTGCATGAGATGGGAAATGAGAACTATTAGTCCTACACAAGGTTTGTGAATAAGTGATTGTCTGATAATGAGCAAGGAAGATCCGTCTTTCTGCTAAACAGGATCTATTGAACTCATAATTCATTAGATACTTTTTATGAATGTCAACTAAGTATCGTAAGTAAATTGATCCCGGTTGTTCAATCATTTGATAACCAGAGTCATTTTTTGATAAATGATCACTATGAGTATGAGTCAGACTCAATAGAATTTGATCAATCCCTTTTTTTGTCGTTAAGGTGGAGAAATGAACCATGAATTGTTTTTCTTCCTCATCAGCATCAATCCAATTACTGTTCTCAAACAACCAGGATTCTGTTTTATCATCAATCCAATCAACGTTCATGAGTGACCAAGATTCTATTTTATCAGAAAAAAAATCACCGTTCGCGTTTTTTATTTTTATTATCAATGAATAGATCTCTTTACTTGTACGACTTAGATGTTTCGTATTTCTCGAAAAAGTGATTCGATTGATGGGATTTGGTAGAATACTGAATTGTTCCAGAGCAACTAAAAAGAGATTCTTTAACCAGAAAGAATTCAGTTGAGATGTAGGATACCCATCCAGAAGTTTTTGCAACTCAATCGCGTATGATGGAATCATCAAAGATTTGATCTTTTCTAACTCTGTCTGTAACTTACTAGAGGCTCGGGAAACAAAGAGAAGATGTGTACAAACGAGATATCCAGCAACAAGAAGAAGGAAAAGGA